CAGCAAGTTTTGGTATGTTAGGAGATATAATTATTTCCGAACCCAATGCTTACATTGCATTTGCGGGTAAAAGAGTTATAGAACAAACATTGAATAAGACAGTACCTGAAGGTTCACAAGCGGCTGAATATTTATTCCATAAGGGCTTATTCGATCCAATCGTACCCCGTAACCTTTTAAAAGGCGTTCTTAGTGAGTTATTGCAGTTCCACACTTTCTTTCCTTTGAATTAAAAAGAAATCAACAAGTAGACTTTTTCTCTTTTTCATCGCTATCACTGATTACTAAATAGTAAACCTCTATAACATAAAAGAGTACTCTTTTTTCCGCAAAATCAAATAAAGCAAGAAGGCAAATAAACTGAAATCCGAATTATAATGATTATAAGATATCTTTATAACAGGTACAAATATTAAATATTAAATTGAGGTATTCATTCTATGACAACTTTCACCAGCATACCCTCTATTTTTGTGCCTTTGGTAGGCCTAGTTGTTCCGGCAATTGCAATGGCTTCTTTATCTCTTCATGTTCAAAGAAACAAGATTTTTTAGATATGATGGATCCTCTTCTTTGTATTTCTTTTTCAAAACTTAGACTTGGATCATAACACAGATATATATTTTGTAGAATATGGGATAACATGGTACTTCCTCCGAAGATAAAGGACACATAACCGAAAGAGTTCTTAATGCGTGGGTAAACATGAAGATATATGTCTAAATCAATTACATCTATTTGAAAATGTAGCAGTAGTGGTATCAGGGCGGGTGACTGAAAGAAAAGGAAAAAGGGATTTGATGAGTTACTCTTAAGAGGTCACGTCCGAGAGTACTAGTTGATGAGTGTTACTTCGGAAATTGAAAAAAAAAAAGTAAAGTCAAAGCCATTTTGGTTATTCTCCCAATTCCAATAAAATACAACATGAATTGTCGATCAGAACGTATATGGATAGAACTTATAGCAGGGTCTCGAAAAACAAGTAATTTCTGCTGGGCCTTTATCCTGTTTTTTGGTTCATTAGGGTTCTTATTGGTTGGAACTTCTAGTTATCTTGGCCGGAATTTAATATCTTTATTTCCTTCTGAACAAATCATTTTTTTTCCACAAGGGATCGTGATGTCTTTCTACGGGATTGCAGGGCTCTTTATTAGCTCCTACTTGTGGTGCACGATTTCGTGGAATGTGGGTAGTGGTTACGATCTATTCGATAAAAAAGAAGGAATAGTGTGTATTTTTCGTTGGGGATTTCCTGGAAAAAATCGTCGTATCTTCCTCCGATTCTTTATGAAAGATATTAAGTCCCTCAGAATAGAAGTTAAAGAGGGTATTTATGCTCGTCGTGTCCTTTATATAGAAATCCGAGGTCAGGGGGCCATTCCGTTGACTCGTACTGATGAGAATTTGACTCCACGAGAGATTGAGCAAAAAGCGGGCGAATTGGCTTATTTCTTGCGTGTACCAATTAAAGTATTTTGAAATGAATTAAAGAATTTTTTTTTATTTTCTATTTTGAGAGTTTGTGAGATAAGGGATCTCTTTCATCTCGAAATACGAATAAAATTCATTGGTTAAAGCAGCCTCTTGGGGTGTATTCATTGAAAAGATGTAATTGCTTCGAATTGGAGCAATTGAACTGTCCTAGAAACATTGTTTCCTCATTCGACTTTCAAATGTACTTTGATTCAAAAGTCAATTTATCTATTCTTTCTAAATTCAAAAGAAAGGGCTACACACTGAATCAAAAACAAAATGGGGATAGATTCATAGTCTCGCTACTTTGTAAGAAAAGGAATAAAACTTATGTTTGCTAGAACTATTAGATTGTATAGAATTGACGACGTGGGTTGATTCAAAATTCACAGACGAAAAATGGAAAAAAAGAAAGCGTTCACTCTCCTTTTATATCTTGCATCTATAGTCTTTTTGCCCTGGTGGGTCTCTTTATCATTTCAAAAAAGTCTAGAATCTTGGGTTACTAATTGGTGGAATACTAGGGAATTCGAAACTTTTTTGAACGATCTTCAGGAAAAAACTATTCTTGAAAAATTCATAGAATTAGACGAGCTCTTCCTCTTGGAAGAAATGATAAAGGAATACCCGGAAACACATTTACAAAAGCTGGGAATCCACAAAGAAACGATCCAATTGATCAAGATGCACAACGAAGGTCGTATCCATAAGATTCTCCAGTTCTCGACAAATATAATATATTTCCTTGTTTTAAGTGGTTATTCTATTCTCGGTAATCAAGAACTTGTTTTTCTTAATTCTTGGTTTCAAGAATTCCTATATAATTTAAGCGACACAATAAAAGCATTTTCTATTCTTTTATTAACGGATTTATGTCTAGGATTTCATTCGCCCCACGGCTGGGAACTATTGATTGGTTCTATTTACAAAGATTTTGGATTTGCTCATTCTGAGCAAATTATATCTGGTCTTGTTTCCACCTTTCCAGTTATATTAGATACAATTTTTAAATATTGGATCTTCCGCT